GTTTTTCTATTTGGAATCGTGTTAGGTCTAATTCCTATTACTTTGGCTGGCTTATTCGTAACTGCATATTTACAATACAGGCGTGGTGATCAGTTGGACTTTTGATTAATTAACATTTCTTTTTTTTTTTCTTGGCCTCCTCTTTTCTTTAATTCATAGGAGGTCAAATTCTAATTGGACCTACGAAGAAAAAATCACGCTCTGTAGGACTTGAACCTACGACATCGGGTTTTGGAGACCCACGTTCTACCGAACTGAACTAAGAGCGCTTTCTTATCAGAATAAGATAAGGCTGTAAAGAAAAGGATTCTTTTTCTAATTCTAATACATTTTGTATATAGATACATTCTATATCTATAGTTTCCTAAAAATGAATGCTTCCGTCCAATGCAATTTGAATCGATCTCAATTGATTCCTCGTTACTGTTCCTTTGAGCAGTAATAGGTAGGGATGACAGGATTTGAACCCGTGACATTTTGTACCCAAAACAAACGCGCTACCAAGCTGCGCCACATCCCTTCAATTATTCTATAGTGTCATTGTATAGAATTCCTGTCTTGTTTTCCACATCCCTAGTTTCTCCATTGAGGAAAACAATTGTTCTGCCCATTTCGTCTTTTTGGTCTCATTTAACATATAATAATAAGAAAAGGAAAATAATTCTATACTATATATATACGAAATATACAACCCATCATAAAAAATAAATGAGTAGTTTTCGAAACTATTCCCTAAGTCTAAGAAGAGATGTATTTTTTTCTGTTTTCATTTTAAGAAAATGAAAATCTTATGGATCGTTGGACATTTCAATTTGAATTAGGGATTCTGTGTACAACTCTAAGTGGTTCTTAACTACATATACATCTGATCATATATGCATTATCTTTATGTATTACAATAAATAAAAAGGAGGTTTTTCAATGCGAGATCTAAAAACATATCTCTCCGTGGCCCCAGTACTAAGTACACTATGGTTCGGGGCTTTAGCAGGTCTATTGATAGAGATTAATCGTTTTTTCCCGGATGCGTTAACATTCCCTTTTTTTTCATTCTAGTTATTGACTTCGTAAGAAATGAAGAAGATTAGAGATACAATTAAATATCTGTGACTAATCCCCTCCCTTTTTTCTCTTTTTTCCCTTTTTTTCTTATTTTTAGAATAAGGGACGAAAGAGAAAGAATCAATCAAAGTGGATTTAACGTCTGCTAGACTCGGGTTAAAATTCGAATTTCATTAGAATAATTATTAAATGATAATAATGAAATGAATATTCATAATAGAGGCATGAAATAGAGTAAGAAAATGCGGGTCTAGGGCAGGCAAGAATGCAGGATCTTTAACTGAAAAACCGTCCTTTGGGTTTAAATAGAGTTTCAAAATCATTGTCTTACTTATTATTTACTATGGCTTTGCTTGGATTTATTATTACTTTATTGATTTTGATCTTTTAGAATTGGATTTCAAGTTAATAACTTCTATTTTTTCCTTCCTTTCTTTTTTTCGTTTCGAATCAAAATAGAAGATTTAAGTAAATCAAAAATCCAAAGGAGGTTCATGGCCAAGAGGAAAGATGCGCGAGTAACGGTGATTTTGGAATGTACCAGTTGTATCCGAAATGGTCTTAAAAAGGCATCAACGGGCATTTCCAGATATATTACTCAAAAGAATCGGCACAATACGCCTAATCGATTAGAATTGAGAAAATTCTGTTCCTATTGTTTCAAACATACGATTCATGGGGAAATAAAGAAATAGACCGAACCAAATATGTCTTATCCTTCAAAGGGTAAAAATGACATTATATAGAATAGAACATATTGAAATAAAAATAGAACATATATAAATAAAAAAATCCTCTTTCTGCTTACAATGACAATTAAGAAATAGGATTGAAATAAACAAAACAAATCATGGATAAATCCAAGCGACCTTTTCTTAAATCCAAGCGATCTTTTCGTAGGCGTTTGCCCCCGATTCAATCGGGGGATCGAATAGATTATAGAAATATGAGTTTAATTAGTCGATTTATTAGTGAACAAGGAAAAATATTATCTAGACGAGTGAATAGATTAACCTTGAAACAACAACGATTAATTACTATTGCTATAAAACAAGCTCGTATTTTATCTTTGTTACCCTTTCTGAATAATGAGAAGCAATTTGAAAGAACCGAGTCAACCGCTCGAATTACTAGTCTTAGAACCCGAATGAAATAGGCTTATTCTTTGTTCACTTGAATCAGAATTCCAATCCGAACTCAAACGCAGATTGGTCGTTTGTTCGATAAATATGAGAATCCAGATTTTATTATCGTGTCGTAAGAAAAAAAAAAAAGAATCGGAAAAAAAGTTTATTGAACGTGTTTAGTAATTTTGACTACTTTAGCATTTTTATCATAGTAATTTTGACTCCACCTTCCCGGAGTTCATTCTCCGGGGAACTCCGTTTAAATTTTTCCGGTGTATTCTTTCCAATCGACTTCTTTTGTTTTTCTGATTTCGTTGGAAATCATATAAAGACAATTCCTATTTGATATAGCTATTTGGGCTAGTATTTTACGATTAAGAAGCAACTGTGCCTTGTATAGATCATGTATTAATTTACTATAACTATAGGATACTCCATTTTCTCGAATTACTGCGTTTATCCGAGTGATCCACAAACGACGAAAATTTCTCTTTTGCTTATCCCTATCCCGATGAGCCGAAACCAAAGCTCTTATTTTCTGTTGAGTAATTGTTCGAGTAAGTCTTGAATGAGCCCCTCGAAAACTTGATGCAAATAAACGAATTTTTGTTCTACGTCTTCGAGCTATATATCCGCGTTTAATTCTGGTCATTGAATAAATAAAACTTTCACAAATAACTAATTGATTTCTTTTCTTTCAGTTATTCTTTTACCCGCCTTGGTCTATTAATAACCAAACGGATTTTTCCAATGTATAAAATAACAATTCCAATGGCTTTGGCTACTATAACCTTCCCGACCACAATTTTTTCTTTTGTTAGGTGTCAAAACAATAAAAAAAATATCTAAATTAAATGGATAAAGAAATAGTGGATTCCATCGTTTCTATGGTTACTTCTTAAACGGTGAGGTCTTCTCTATACACCGGAGCCTTTACTTCATTTAATCAATGTTATTGGTAACTTGTATAGTTCACACCACACTCTTTGGCTCTACCCATGAATTATCCAGTAACAGGCCTTTCACAATAAGAGCTACTTATATAGTAACGGTATTTAATTATGAAAGTTAGCTGGGGTAGCTGACCCTCGTAGTCCGTTCTTGACCGAGTGGGAACTTTATTTTTATGTTTTTTTTGAATTTCAATAAGATTTCCTCCGCTTAATGGATAACTATTTGCTACCAATGGAGAGTTTCTTCTCATCTTAAATTCAGGTGATTGGATTTGCACCAATCGAAACCATAAACTTTATACACAATAGAAGGATGGATTTTCTGATTTTTAGATAGTGAATGGAGTTCCTTCTTCCATTCTATCTTATTCACAGGTAGTGATCATTCATACTGGAAAGCGTTTTTCTTGCTTTTTTTGTGCCAGCTCATGATCTAAACGAGTCGCACATACACCCTAGTACATGTTCCTCGACGCTGAGGACATCCCCGAAGAGCGGGGGATTTCGTGACATTTCGAATTGGCTGTCTTGTATTTCTAATAAGTTGTTTAATAGTTGGCATGTTGAAGCATATATATAATGGGCTGGTTTAGATTGATCTTAACCGAATAATTATGAATTTATTCTATTTAATAGATATAGTAAACTCGGAGATAAAATCTCAAATCAAGGATTTGCACAAAATCTATTTTTTTCATTCAACTGCTACAAGATCAACAATTCCATAAGCTTTGGCTTCTGTTGCTGACATAAAAACGTCTCTTTCCATGTCTTCAGATACAACCCATAAGGGTTTGCCCGTCCTTTGTACATAAACCCTTGTGAGGGTTTCGCGTAGTTTCAGCAGTTCTTCCGCTTCCAGGATAAATTCTCCCGTTTGCGCCTCATAAAAAGAACTAGCAGGTTGATGGATCATTACCCTGATGATAGAAGGGTTCTCTATCTGGTGTGATAAAACGAACAGAAAAGAAAGATAAAGAGTAATAGGAAAAGAAGATAGAATTGAACAACCGTACGGGCATCATCTTTTGTGCATTGCATACGGCTCTACAATCAAATTGATCCTTACTTTCCATTCAAGAAAGATCAAGATAGAATCTATCAGCCCCAGATGGGTAAATGATCAAATTGCCACCCTTCCTTTCCCGGGAGTTCAAAAATACTATGATGGCTCCGTTGCTTTCTATTTTTTTTTTAATAGATTCTTTTTTTGTGTCTTTGATTCAGCAATCCCAAAGTTTCTTTTTGATCCAACCAAAAAAAAGAAAAATCTTGTTTTTTTCGCACCCCTTTTTTTAGAACATAATTATTGTTAAGAGCCTTTCGGTGTGAAAACAAAAAAGTTTGTGACGCTAAATTAGACTTCCGATAGATAAGAGAAAATCGGAAATACATTTTATCCCATACTACTCTCTCGATACATAATCGAATTTTGTGAAAAAAAAAGAAAACTACAAAATTTTTTCATATCGAATTCGAAGTGCCATGCTATTATTACTTAATATTCATATGGCGAAGGCATAGTTTTCTTTTTTTTTTCGAAAATACAAATAAAAAACTCATTGGCGCCGAGCGTGAGGGAATGCTAGACGTTTGGTAATTTCTCCTCCAACCAGGATAAAAGATCCCATTGATGCGGCTAATCCCATGCAGATTGTATGGACCTCTGGTCGCACAAATTGCATAGTATCATAAATAGCTACTCCAGGTATTACCCATCCACCAGGAGAGTTTATAAACAAATACAGATCTTTGGTATCATCCTCGATACTGAGATATACCATAAGACCAATAAGTTGATTCGAGATCTCGCTATCAACTTCTTGGCCTAAAAAAAGTAATCTTTCTCGATAAAGTC